AATACGAAATTAAAACTCATGTGACAAGACAAGGTCCCGAAAAGATCACTACTAAAATACCGCATTTAGAATCTCATTTACTTCGAAATCTAGACAAAAAGGGGGTTGTGATGCTGGGATCTTGGGTAGAGGCGGGCGATATTTTAGTAGGTAAATTAACGCCTCAGATGGTTAAAAAATTGTCGTATGCCCCAGAAGATAAATTAGTACGCACTATACTCGGCATTCAAGTCTCCACTTCAAAAGAAACTTGTCTAAAACTACCTACAGGTGGTAGAGGTAAAGTTATTGATGTGAGATGGTACTGTAGAAAGGGAAGTTATAATTATAATCCAGAAACGATTTGTGTATATATTTTACAGAAACGCGAAATCAAAGTTGGCGATAAAGTGGCCGGAAGGCATGGAAATAAAGGTATCATTTCCAAAATTTTACCGATACAAGATATGCTTTATTTGCAAGATGGAAGACCTGTTGATATGGTCTTCAACCCGTTAGGGGTACCTTCACGAATGAATGTAGGACAGATATTTGAATGCTCGCTCGGGTTAGCAGGCAGTCTGCTAGACAGACATTATCGCATAGGAGCTTTTGATGAGAGATATGAACAAGAGGCTTCGAGAAAACTAGTATTTTCTGAATTATATGAAGCCAGCAGGCAAAGAGTAAATCCATGGGTATTTGAACCCGAGTATCCGGGAAAAAGTAGAATATTTGATGGAAGAACAGGGGATTCTTTTGACCAACCTGTTATTATAGGAAATCCTTATATTTTTAAATTAATTCATCAAGTTGATGATAAAATACATGGACGTTCCAGCGGACATTACGCACTTGTTACACAACAACCCCTTAGAGGAAGGGCTAAGCGGGGGGGACAACGGGTAGGAGAAATGGAGGTTTGGGCTCTAGAAGGGTTGGGAGTTGCTCATATTTTACAAGAGATGCTTACTTATAAATCGGATCATATTAGAGCTAGGCAGGAGGTACTTGGTACTACCATTGTTGGAAGAACAATATCTAATCCTGAGGATGCTCCAGAATCTTTTCGATTGCTCGTTCGAGAACTACGATCCTTAGCTCTGGAAATGAATCATTTCCTTGTATCTGAAAAGAACTTCCGTATTAATAGGAAGGAAGTTTAATCGGAATGAATTTTTATTTTTCTTCTATGATCGACCGTTATAAACATCAACAACTCCGAATTGGCTTGATTTCTCCTCAACAAATAAGTGCTTGGGCTAATAAAATCTTATCGAACGGAGAGAGAGTTGGAGAGGTAACAAAACCCCATACTTTTCATTATAAAACTAATAAACCGGAAAAAGATGGATTATTTTGTGAAAGAATCTTTGGGCCTATAAAAAGCGGAATTTGTGCTTGTGGGAATTTTCGAATAATAGAGGATAAAAAAGAAAACCCAAAATTTTGTCAAAAATGTGGAGTTGAATTTGTGGATTCTAGAACACGAAGATATCAAATGGGCTACATCAAACTGGCCTGCCCGGTAACCCATGTGTGGTATTTGAAACGTCTTCCTAGTTATATTGCGAATATTTTAGATAAACCTCTTAAGGAATTAGAGGGTTTAGTATACTGCGATGTGTGATTTGATAGAAATCCAGATTTTACAGATTCGAAATGATAAACTGTCATCCCACTCAATCCTCTTGGGATGCCCCAATTCTGACATGCTTTTTGGGGGGAAGTAATATGAAGCTCATAATTTTGGAGTATTCAATACTCCAAAAAGGGGTTGATCTATGGTTGATTCCGTAACAAACCCAAATAAATAGGAATCCCCAGTTTTACTTCGTGAAAACAAAACTTCTTAAAAAAAATTATGTTTATGTTCGAGTAAGCAAATTTGTCATGGTTATAAGAGCCTATCTATCGCGTATAGGCTTTAAGGACGCCGTAGCAAAACCGTCGAGGTAAAATTAAAATATTGGGACCTAAAAGATTGAACAGAACGATATATAAACAAGTAAATCCTTTTTTTTGAATTCAAAGATACTCCTTTAATTAATAATAAAGCGGATTCGTGATTCGAGGGGAAGTAGACTACTCAAGAATTTCACACCTTATTTATGTCGTACTTAAGTTCGAAACTCTAAGCTAAGGAAAAAAGTCAATGAAAAATTAATTAATGAAATTACTTTCTCTGAAAACTTGAGTAAGGAGTAGATTTGTAGATTTTTGGGGGTTTTTATAATTTGAAAGTGAGAATCACTTTATTTGGTATAACTACTTTAGCCGGATGAGAGGAAACTTTCACGTCCGATTTTGAGGGGGGGGAGATCCTATAGTATCCTATCCCAATTTTTCTTTTGCTAGGTCTATAATTAAAAAACCGACTTTCTTACGATTACGAGGTTTATTCGAATATGAAATTCAATCTTGGAAATATAGCATCCCCTTTTTTTTTACTACCCAAGGCTTCTATACATTTCGAAATCGCGAAATCTCTACTGGAGCAAGGGCTATCCGAGAACAATTAGCCGATCTGGATTTGCGAATTATTATAGATTATTCATTTGTTGAATGGAAAGAATTAGGGAAAGAGCGGTCCATAGGTAATGAATGGGAAGATCGAAAGGTTGGAAGAAGAAAGGATTTTTTGGTTAGACGCATGGAATTAGCTAAATATTTTATTCGAACGAATATCGAACCAGAATGGATGATTTTGTGTCTATTACCAGTTCTTCCCCCCGAACTAAGACCGATCATTCAAATAGATGGAGGTAAACTAATGAGTTCGGATATTAATGAACTATATAGAAGAATTATCTATCGGAACAATACTCTTAATGACCTATTAATAACAAGTAGGTCTACTCCTGGGGAATTAGTAATGTGTCAGGAGACATTGATACAAGAAGCCGTGGATACACTTCTTGATAATGGCATTCGTGGACAACCAATGAGGGATGGTCATAATAAAATTTATAAGTCGTTTTCGGGTGTAATTGAAGGAAAAGGGGGAAGATTTCGTGAGACTTTGCTCGGCAAACGAGTCGATTATTCAGGACGTTCCGTTATTATCGTAGGTCCGTCACTTTCATTACATCAATGTGGATTACCTCGCGAAATAGCAATAGAGCTTTTCCAGATATTTGTAATTCGCGGTCTAATTAAACAACATCTTGCTTCGAACATAGGGGTTGCGAAGGGTAAAATTCGGGAAAAAGAACCCATTGTGTGGGAAATACTTCAGGAAGTTATGCAAGGGCATCCCGTATTGCTGAATAGAGCACCTACTCTGCATAGATTAGGCGTACAGGCATTCCAACCCATTTTAGTGGAAGGACGCGCTATTTGTTTACATCCATTAGTTTGTAAGGGATTCAATGCAGATTTTGATGGAGATCAAATGGCTGTTCATGTGCCTTTATCTTTGGAGGCTCAAGCAGAGGCCCGTTTCCTTATGTTTTCTCATATGAATCTTTTGTCTCCAGCTATTGGTGATCCCATTTCTGTGCCAACTCAAGATATGCTTATTGGACTCTATTTATTAACGATCAGAAATAGTCGAACTATTTGTGCAAATCGGTATAACCCATGGAATTTCAAAAACTATAACTCTCAAAATGAAATAGTTAATAATAATCATGATATTAAGTATACAAAAAAATACCCTTTTTATAATTCTTATGATGCAATTGGAGCTTCTCGGCCGAAAATAATCGATTTAGATATAGATAGTCTTTTGTGGCTTCGGTGTCGACTAGAGCAACACTTTATTGCTTCAAGAGAAGCCCCTATAGAAGTTCATTATGAATCCTTGGGTACTTATCATGAAATTTATGAACACTATTTAAAAGTAAGAAGTGTAAAAAAAGAAATTCGTTGTATATACATTCGAACCACGATTGGTCACATTTTATTTTATAGAGAAATCGAAGAAGCCATACAAGGATTTTCTAGGGCATGCTCATAGGGTGGGTACCTAATCATATGTTACTTAACCTAAGTAATTCTATAGATAACGACGAAAGTTCATGCCTCAACGGTTCACCTAGTATCATAGTTCCTGTTCCTCCCTTTCCACGTGAATCACGATCGATAAAAGGAAGTTTTTGAATCACTGACTCAAATCCATTGTTGAATCCGACTCATCAGAATATAGAGGTACTTATGGCAGAAGGGGTCAATTTGGTCTTTCACAATAAAATAATAGATAGAACTGTCATGAAACGACTTATTAGCGGATTACTAGATCACTTCGGAATGGCATATACATCACACATCTTGGATCAAGTAAAAACTTTGGGTTTTTATCAAGCCACTGCTACATCTATTTCATTAGGAATTGATGATCTTTTAACAGTTCCCTCGAAAGGATGGCTAATCCAAGATGCTGAAAAACAAAGTTTAATTTTGGAAAAACACTACCATGATGGGAATATACACGCGGTAGAAAAATTACGTCACTCTATTGAGATATGGTATATTACAAGTGAATATTTGCGACAAGAAATGAATCCAAATTTTAGGATGACTGATCCCCTTAATCCCGTTTATTTAATGTCTTTTTCGGGAGCTAGAGGAAATGCATCTCAGGTACATCAATTAGTCGGTATGAGAGGATTAATGTCGGATCCCCAAGGACAAATGATTGATTTACCCATTCAAAGCAATTTATGCGAAGGTCTTTCGTTAACAGAATATATTATTTCTTGCTACGGAGCTCGCAAAGGAGTTGTCGATACTGCTGTACGAACATCAGATGCTGGATATCTCACGCGCAGACTTGTTGAAGTAGTTCAACACATTGTTGTACGTAGAACGGATTGCGGAACTATACAAAGTATTTCTGTGAGTCCTCGAAAAGGGCTGCTGCTGGAAAGAATTTGTAGCCAAACATTAATTGGTCGTGTATTAGCAGATGATATATATACGGGTTCTCGATGTATTGCCGCTCGTAATCACGATATTGGAATTGGACTTGCCAATCGATTAAGAACCTTTCGAGGACAACTAATATCTATTCGAACCCCCTTTACGTGTAGAGGTACATCTTGGATCTGTCGATTGTGTTATGGTCGGAGTCCTACTCATGGCGACCTAGTCGAATTAGGGGAAGCTGTAGGTATTATTGCGGGTCAATCTATTGGAGAACCGGGTACTCAACTGACATTAAGAACTTTTCATACCGGTGGAGTATTCACAGGGGGGACTGCAGGATATTTACGGACCCCCTCTAATGGAAAAATAAGATTCAATGACTATTTGGTTCATCCCACACGTACACGTCACGGGCACCCGGCTTTTCTCTGTTATATCGATTTGTATGTAATTATTGAGAGTACCGATTTTATACATAACGTGAAGGTTCCACCAAAAAGCTTTATTTTAGTTCAAAATGATCAATATGTAAAATCGGAACAGGCGATTGCTGAGATTCATTCGGGAATATCCACTTTAAATTTAAAAGAGAGGGTTCGAAAACATATTTATTCTGACTTAGGGGGAGAAATGCATTGGAGTACCGATGTGTACCATGCACCTGAATTTACATATAGTAATGTTCATCTCTTACCAAAAACAAGCCATTTATGGATATTATCGGGAGATCCGTGCCGATCGACCGTAGCCCCCCTTTTGCTACACAAGGATCAAGATCAAATGAAGGTTTATTCTCGTTCTGTCGAACGAAAATTTTTTTCTAACTTATCAGTGACTAATAATCAAGTGAGACACAAATTCTTTAGTTTTTATTTTTCTGGTAAAAAAAAAGATAGCATTCCTGATTATCCAGAACTTAATCGAATCATATACACGGATCATTATAATCTCCTATATACAGTCATTATCCCAAAAAACTCTGATTTATTGGCAAAGAGGCGGAAAAACAGATTTTGCATCCCATTTCAATCAATTCCAGAACGAGAGAAAGAACTAATGCCCCATTCGAGTATAGTGATTGAAATACCCATAAATGGTATTTTCCGTAGAAAAATAATTATTGCGTATTTCGATGATCCTAGATACAAAAGAAATCAGTTGGGAATTAATAAATATGAGACTAGAGAGTCATATTCAATCGTTAAAAAAGATTATTTGATTGAGTATCAAGGAGTTAAAATTAGTAAAGGAAAAAACAAAAAATATAAACTATTTTTCATTCAGGAGGAAGTGCATATCTTACCCGGATCTTCTTACATAATGGTACGGAACAATAGTATCATTGGAATAGGTACACAAATCGCTTTAAATAGAAGAAGCAGTGCATGTGGATTGGTACGAGTGGAAAAAAAAAAAAAAAAAATGGAACTAACAATTTTTTCGGGAGATATCTATTTTACTGGAAAAAACAATACTGTAAAAACCGATAAGATAATCCGCCACAGTGACATCTTGATATCACCAAGACCGGGAAAAACAAATTCCAAGGAATTAAAAAAAAAACCGAAAAATTTGGTCTATGTCCAACAGATTACACTTACCAAGAAAAAGTCTTTTGTTTTGGTTCGACCTATAGTTATATCTGAAACAGCGGAGTGTATAAGTTTAACAACACTCTTCCCGCAAGATGTGTTACAGGAAGTGGATAATGTCCAACTTCAAGTTGTCAATTCTATTTTGGGGAAACCCATCATTTTGGGAGGATTTTCTGGCATAAGTATTCAATTATTTCGGACGTGTTTAGTATTGAATTGGAACCAATACAAAAAAGAATTTTCGATAGAACAGGCTTATGCTTCCCTTGTTGAAGTAAGAGCAAAAGATTTAATGCGCGCTTTTATAAGAATTGACTTAGTGAAATCTTCTATTTCGTATACCGGAAAAAGGAATGATCCGCCGGGGATTTCTGATAATGGATCAGATCGCATCAATATCAATCCCTTTTATTACAAGGCAAGAAAGATTCAAGAATCGCTTAGCCAAAAGCAAGGAACTATTCGTACGTTTTCATTATTGAATAAAAATAATGAATATCAATCTTTTATAATTTTGTCATCATCTGATTGTTCTCGAACGGGTTTATTCGACGTTGTAAAATATCACAATATAAAAAACAAATCCATTAAAAGGGATTCCAGAATTGCTTCGTTGGGTCCTGTAGGAACAGCCCTTCAAATTGTGAATTTGGATTTTTTTTACTATTTAACAACTCATAATCAGATCTTGGTAACTAACTATTTGCAACTTGACAATTTTAAAAAGGGTTTTGAAGTACTTCAATTTTATTTCATAGATGAAAATGGAATAATTTATAATATCAGTACATGTAATAACATAATTTGGAATCTATTCCATTTTCATTGGTATTTTCTCCACCATAATTATTGTGAGGAGACATCCACAATAATGAGTCTTGGACAATTTATTTGTGACAATGTATGTATAACCAAAAATCTACCACACAAAAAATCCGGTCAAGTCCTAATTGTTCAAATTAGTTCGGTAGTAATAAGAGCAGCTCGGCCTTATTTAGCCACGCCCGGCGCAACTGTTCATGGCCATTATGGGGAAATCCTTTACGAAGGAGATACATTAATTACAGTTAGATATGAAAAATCCAAATCTGGTGATATAACACAGGGTCTTCAAAGGGTGGAACAGATCTTAGAAGTGCGTTCGATTGATTCAATATCAATGAATCTGGCAAGGCGGGTTAGGGGTTGGAACGAACGTATTCCAAGAATTCTTGGAATTCCTTGGGGTTTCTTGATTGGTGCTGAGATAACTAGAGTACAAAGTCGTATTTCTTTGGTTCATAAGATCCAAGAAATTTATCGATCTCAGGGGGTTCAAATTCATAATAAACATATAGAGATGATTGTACGTCAAATAACATCAAAAGTGTTGGTATCCGAAGATGGAATGTCTAATGTTTTTTTACCCGGAGAATTGATTGGGTTGTTACGAGCAGAGCGAACAGGACGCGCTTTTGAAGAAGCCATCTGTTATCAAGCTATTTTATTGGGAATAACGAGAACATCTTTGAACACTCAAAGTTTTATATCCGAAGCGAGTTTTCAAGAAACCACTCGAGTTTTAGCAAAAGCCTCTCTCCGGGGTCGTATCGATTGGTTGAAAGGGTTAAAAGAAAATGTTGTTCTGGGGAGTATGATACCCGCCGGGACTGGATTCAAAGGAGTTGTGCACCGTTCAAGGCAAGATAACAACATTACTTTGGAACTCTCAAAAACAAATCTATTCGGTAGGGAAATGGGGGATATTTTGTTCTACCACAAAAGATTTTTTGATTCTTACATTTTAAACGATTCTCATAAGGTATATCAGAACAATTCTTTTATAGGATTGAAGGATTCTTAAGAACAGATTTTTCTTTATAATTCTGACGGTTCCAATTTGGATTTGGTAATAACAAAAATAACAAATAGAAACGAATTATTAATCTTTAGTAGAAGATAAGGTTCCGTCGGAACAATAAAAGAGGAAGTGTGAGGAGAAATGACAAGAAGGTATTGGAACATCAATTTTGAAGAGATGATGGAGGCAGGAGTTCATTTTGGTCATGGTACGAGAAAATGGAATCCTAGAATGGAACCTTATATCTCTGGAAAGCGCAACGGTATTCATATTCCAAATCTTACTATAACCGCTCGGTTTTTATCAGAAGCTTGTGATTTGGTTTTTGATGCAGCAAGTAGAGAAAAACAATTCTTAATTGTTGGTACAAAGAATAAAGTAACTAATTCAGTAGCACGGGCCGGAATACGGGCTCAGTGTCATTATGTTAATAAAAAATGGCTCGGTGGTATGTTAACTAATTGGTACACTACAGAAATGAGACTTCATCGGTTCAGGAATTTGAGAGCTGAACAAAAGATGGGGAAACTCGAACGTCTTCCAAAAAGGGATGCGGCTGTGTTAAAGAGACAATTATTTCATTTGCAAACATATCTGGGTGGAATTAAATATATGGCGGGGTTGCCTGATATTGTAATCATCGTTGATCAGCAAGAAGAATATACGGCTTTTCGCGAATGTATTGCTTTGGGAATTCCAACGATTTGTTTTATCGATACAAATTGTGAACCGGATCTCGCGGATATTTCGATTCCGGCGAATGATGATACTACAGCTTCAATCCGATTAGTTCTTAACAAATTAGTATTCGCAATTTGTGAAGGTCGTTTTAGCTTTATACGAAATCCTTGAGTGTAGTATAATAAATATAAAAATATAAGATAAATAGCTTCAAAACTCCATAAGATTTTAAGATTTATAGAATCAATTACTATTCTTGAATCGCAAAAATAAATAAAGATAAAGAATATCCAGAATATATGATTCAAATAGTTAAGTTAATAAATAGGCAGTTGAATCAAAATAATTATTTTTAAAGTTATATTTTTAGCCGAGGTCAATATGAATGTTCTATTATGTTCTATCAATACCCTAAGGGGGTTATACAATATATCCGATGTGGAAGTAGGTCAACATTTCTATTGGCAAATAGTAGGTTTCCAAGTCCATGCTCAAGTACTTATTACTTCTGGGGTTGTCATTGCTATCTTATTAGGTTCAGCCACTCTAGCCGTTCGAAATCCACAAACCATTCCCACTGACGATCAGAATTTTTTCGAATATCTCCTTGAATTCATTCAAGACGTGAGTAAAACTCAGATTGGAGAAGGATATGGTCCTTGGGTTCCCTTTATTGGAACTATGTTTCTATTTATTTTTGTTTCGAATTGGTCGGGGGCTCTTTTACCTTGGAAAATAATACAGTTACCTCATGGAGAGTTAGCCGCGCCCACGAATGATATAAATACTACTGTTGCTTTAGCTTTACTCACCTCATTGGCATATTTCTATGCGGGTCTTACAAAAAAAGGATTAGGTTATTTCAGTAAATACATTCAGCCAACTTTAATCCTTTTACCTATTAATATCTTAGAAGATTTCACAAAACCCCTATCGCTTAGTTTTAGACTTTTTGGCAATATATTAGCTGATGAATTAGTAGTTGTTGTTCTTGTTTCTTTAGTACCTTCAGTGATTCCTATACCTGTTATGTTCCTTGGATTATTTACAAGTGGTATTCAAGCTCTTATTTTTGCAACTTTAGCTGCGGCTTATATAGGCGAATCACTAGAGGGTGGTCATCATTAAAGATTTATAAATAAAATAAAGAGATCGAAAAGATATTTTTCTACTTAAGTCAATCCACTCTTGTGAATATTTCAAATAATTCGAATTATTTGAAAATCTGATTAAATCTAAGGTTTACATTATGGAAAAATGTATGTAATGTAAATGTATATGTGATAGTAGATATTGACTATATATTCATCTATAAATTACCCTACTACTTGTATACTGAAATTAATGTTAATTTTTATTTATACGGGTGCTTCACTATAAAGTCTTTCCTTTTTGTCTGTGATTGTGAATTGAATGACCAAAAGGATTAAATTAAGAATAATAAAAAGATATAAGATTTAGGGAGGGGTTCGAAAAGTCATATGAATTCACAAAAAAAGCACCGTGGATAGAAATTAAAAAGGAAATATCGAAGTTGTTCTGATGGTACAATACTATTTTTTATTTCTTCAATTCGGAGTTCTTAGTTACTTCAACTGGCTGGATGAATCTTCTTATCGATGGAATAAATTATAATTAATTAGTTAATTGTATGTATCATTAACTCTTTTTTTTGTTAGGAATTTTTCATGAATCCACTGATTTCTGCTGCTTCTGTTATTGCTGCCGGATTGGCTGTAGGGCTTTCTTCTATTGGACCTGGAGTGGGTCAAGGTACCGCCGCGGGCCAAGCTGTAGAAGGGATAGCAAGACAGCCCGAAGCGGAGGGGAAGATACGAGGTACTTTATTACTTAGTCTGGCTTTTATGGAAGCTTTAACAATTTATGGATTGGTTGTAGCATTAGCGATTTTATTTGCGAATCCTTTTGTTTAATACTATAAATATTAAAAATATAAAAAAAACTTACAAGACCCCCAATATTTATTCGTTGATAAAAAAACGAACCTGTGGAAAGGACCGATTTAAGGATGTTTTCATACCAACTAACTTTTGTCCCTCCCGTTCTTAGTACAACGGAAACTTTTTTTAGAAGTATCATTTTTATTTAGACATAAAAACAAAATAGTAAATAAAAAGTTAAGTTAGACAAAAATAACTCTTTCGATTTTTTTAGTTTATCTATTTCTATTATATTAAGAGGAGATCATATGAAACATATAAGTAATTCTTTCGTTTCTTTAGGTCACTGGCCATTTGCCGGGGGTTTCGGGTTTAATACCGATATTTTAGCAACAAATCCAATAAATCTAAGCGTAGTGTTTGGTGTAGTGATTTTGTTTGGAAAGAGAGTGTGTGCGAGTTGTTTATTTCAAGAATAGGCTGTATTCAATCAGCTGCACATTATAATTAGGAAATAAAGGTGCATCATCTCGCGAATTACTTCCGAATAATTAGGAAATAGTATAGAAGAACCATAGCATTTCGTGATTTATTGGTAAATTTACTTTGCTTTGATTCTCTATCAATCAATACAATAAGCTGAAACTATTACCATGGTTAAAGCTAAGCCATTTGAAGTGCGGGTGCGGCAGGCGTGGTACTCTTTCCTATTTATAATAATATTTTTTATACTTATAGAGTTGGAATTTTTTTCGATATAGAACACTCCTGTCGATAAAAAAACTTTAACCGTTTATTGGAATATTGGATAAAATTGGAAACTAAGAGGTATTTCAACTCTTTATTTTTTTACTGTTGTATCAATGCAATGACCTATGTATAAAAGTATAAAATAATAGGCATTTTTGGATTTTAAGAAAAAAAATAAACAACTTTGCTGATAATTACATATTTTTCAGAAGAGTCCCTTGGATATTATAGAAGTAGTGATCAGTTTCGATATTTTTTTTTTTATATAAACAACTAAGAAAGGATAGGCTCATTATAAAGATAACGACAAAAAAATGGGAATTCTCCATAAGTAATTGAGCGTGAGAGCCAAATGAATCGAAAGATTCATGTTTGGTTCGGGAAGGGATTATGAAAGTTTTGAAATGACTAGAAAAAAAAGATAGTCCACTTTTATTAAATGATTTATTAGATAATCGAAAACAGAGGATTTTGAATGCTATTCTAAATTCAAACAAACTACGCGAAGGGGCTATCGAACAGTTGGAAAAAGCCAAGGATTTTTTACGGAAAGTAGAAATGGAAGCAGATCGTTTTCGAGTGAATGGGTACTCTGATATAGAACGAGAAAAGTTGAATTTGATTAATTCAACTTATGCAACTTTGGAACAATTAGAAAATTACAAAAATGAAACTATTTATTTTGAACAACAAAGGGCGATTAAGCACGTCCAACAACATGTTTTACAACAAGCCTTACTGGGGGCTTTTAGAACTCTGAATAATTGTTTGAACAACGAGGTACATTTACGTACTATCAGTGCTAACATTCGTATGCTTAGGGTAATGAAATAAATAATAGGTTAGTACTTTCCTTATTGTTAGGCATGGAATTCTTTTTTTATT